AGCATTGGGACTTGATAGTCTAGGCCCTTCTTAGCAACCTCATCATAAAGAGGCCACATAAGTCCAAAACGGACAATATGCGGATCTTCCCTAGTAGCCTTCCAGCTACGAGAGACGAAAGGTGCTTTGAAGAAAGCTTCGAGAGACACACCAGGATCTACTGCGACAGTATGATACCAATGAACATACTTGAGCCACTGCTTAACCCATTTCCTCACCACGGACACTTCCGATAAAACCTCTTGATCTTCATTCTCATAAAGAGAAGAGGGACATATCTTTAGGTCCTTAGGCTTGCCTCACGAAGAAAGTCAACAAGACTCCCTCGGGGGGAGGGGGCATATTCTTTATATAATCACCATCGAGCTCCCTTTCTATCCTTATAGCCAACAAAAGGAGTAAGAGCAGTAGCAAACGTAGCGTAATCCGAAACTATCTTACTCTGGGTGGGCATCCGAATATAAAGCAACTGGATCTCTTTGAGTCTTTTCTTGCAGCTCCCTCGAGTTCACCGGCGAGGCCCGGGGCCAAAGAATCAATGGAATGGACTTCGTCGTTGCGAAACGAGTCAAGAAGAAAGGACTAGAAAGAAGCCCCTCAGAGGCACTCGAGGATAATACCATTCTGATAGGGCCCATCCATACTAGTGAGTTAGTTCTGTATCAGAACCGTACGAAAGAACTAGTTCAAAATCAAGGCAGCTATTGGCATGATTTCTCTCTCCGTCCAGATCAAAAAAAGGATTCTCGGCTCAGCAGCCAGAACAGACAGGACGCCTGTCTCCTGGAATTGTTGTTGTCCTTTTCGGATCAGGGCTGGGGCGTATGCCGGGTGACTTAGAAAAGGATAGGTAACCCGCTTCTAACAGTTAGTTTTTTCATTCGGACTTGCACCGCTATTTTTTCTTGGGGGAAGGTAAGATTTGATATTTTGGTAGTTGTATGGTAAGGTAGGGCGCTTTCATGGTATTGGTTGGGGTAAGGGGGACGGAGTCTAGCCGGGTAATATGCGGTAAGGAACTGGGACGTGTTTCCTACCACGGGGATGACCCCTCCTGAGACTTATGGTGATGTGTTCTATGTTCTGGTCTCAGCCCGGGTCCTTGTACGCTGAAGCTGTCAAGTCCGTACGAGGATACCGTTTCACTCGGCGGACAGTCGAATGATCAAAGCGAAATGCTTTAGGCATCATCTTTTGAGCATGTTCAGCTTCAAAAATTCCTGGAGTCCTACGGCATTCTCACAGAAAGAAAAAAAACATGGCTAGTAGATAACTTTTTTGTTTTTTTAGAAAGCGATCAGTTCTTTCGATCTTGTTCGGGCGTTTCCTTTTTCAATTCCAGAAGTATCGGAGCCTATGTAAAAGAAGCTGTAGAAGAGCACCACCACGGTTCAGGTCCCGACACATGGGGGATTAATTCAGCTGCAAGGATCGTGAATCAAGGGAAGGGAAGAATGAGACCAGAATTATGAAGTCACCCCCGACCGAGACCTAGATGGCAACCTAACCTAGTACGTCATAATTGAGAAAGGGAACACCCCCCCAGAGCCAGAACACAGGCGCCGACCTCTCCGCCACCAGCACAAGTGAATAAGAGAAGATCACGTCTCCGAAAGTGGCGGTATCACCGTCTACAGGTCGAGTCACGAGATCTAAAGTGCAAATACTCTACGCCGTAAATCAAGAAATTCGGGTGATAGACGAAGGCCTTGGTCCTTCGGTGCCTTAGGGGCAATCATCTGCGCCAGTGTATAAAAAGACATTTTCCATTTTGACAGTAGCGAGGAGAGCTTATGGACAAAAGATGAGGATTCCGGCGGCTTTTGCCACTTATGATCAGTGTTCACAAGAGCGAGACGGTTCAATGTCTTACAATGTTCAAGCAGCATTCTTGCCGGAAGGATTTTTTAGGAGGCCCGGACACCTACCGAACATCCCTGAAGGATGGAACAACATGATGAAGAAGGCGGCGAAAGTATAGAGGAAAATATGGGAAGAGAACAAGGAGATCTCTGAAAAGGGCAGGCTCGGAATTGGGGAATACCCATATAGAAGGTTTCCCCATGCTTTTCCCCATACCGCTCAATCACGTAGAGAGGCTAACCGCTCTCTAATCGATCGAATGCCGTGCTGCTCCCTTCTTTCTCTTTCTTCTACTGTGAAGCCTCATCCATTAGATCCGGGGGGACATAATCAATGAATCCATTCTATGGCGGTTTGATTCCCCTTTCCTTTGCTTCAACCGATGCCCCTACTCTCTAAAGCCTATCTATTAGTAAAGCTCGAAACACTTCCACGACCCCCTGTCCATTCCCTAGCCAACTATCTTTCCCTTGCAGGTGTCAAGTTTTCGGGAATTGAATCAATAGTCGACAGCACACCCACGCCGGAAGGGCATGCCCCGCTAGCCAATAAAGAGGGTCTTTGCCCCTGCTCTTCGCCATCTGCCGTCTGCAGTCGGGTCGTCTTCTCCCAGACGCCTTTCGACGTCCCTCCGAGTACTCCGCCGTAAAGTCCCTGAAGTCTAATAAAGTGATAAAAAAGCAGTTGCGACGCTTTACTAAAAATAGAAAAAGGGGGGTCTGGACAGAAAATCTGTAACCGTCGTTGGCCCTTCTTTTCTTGTACTTGATCACCAACTCGAACCGTTGCAGGAACTGAAACTCACTTCATATGACGCGCCCCCTGAAGCTTGGACTTCATCTGTAGATACTGAAGGACTTTGTTGATCAGAGTGGCCTATTCGTAAAGCGTCTCCTTCCCGAACAAATAGTGCCTCCAAGTCAGCGCTATCGTATACATCTCCTTATCGTATGTGGGATAGTTTCAGTTTAAGAGGGCTGGCATTCAGATTCCTTATTCTTGTCTTGAGCTCCTGGGATCGATCAAGGCCCAAGGGGTGCATTAGGCCGGTCAGGCTAAGATCCCCAAGGTGAAAAAATGGAAGGCACTTTCTCTTCCTAATGCAATTGATGTTGCCATGGAACCATTCGCTGACTTTCTCTTCCTAAGTGGGCTTGATCACCTTAGAAGCACAGGGAGATAGATACAGAGGCGGCTAGGACTCGGTATTTGGGGGATGAGGGCTCTTCATTGCTATTACAACATTGGCCTTTTTCTGTGCTCATGTGGGCAGCATGCGCTAAGGCCTTGGTGAGATGCCTTCCTTAAAAAACTGGGTTTGAGGTTACCTTAACGCCTTCCTCCATTGATGGATGATGGGGGTTAACTATCAAATGGGACTTGATTCAGTGACTTCCTTTTCGAATTCTAACAAGCTTCCTTCGTCACCCTATGGTCGAGTAATTTTCCCTTATTCTAGTGAACAAGCATAGAACCTTTACTTTGAATTACAATCAATAGAAAGAGAGATGCGATCGGCTATCTCTTTTAATGGATTTATGCGTAAAGTCAGGCTTCCTTCTATCATTTGGTATACCCAAGCCCAGTCTCTCTTGCACATCCGGTCTTAGCCCCGCACCCAATCCCTACGGTTGATAGGCGCACCGATTCCATTCATGATTAGAATTAGTAGGTTTAGGGACTATCCGCCCATGCCGGTAGTTTAGTTCACTCGCTTGCACTGGTTGGGGTTACGGAATAGAACACTTTACTTTAATACCAATCAAAGTACCCGCGAGAATCAATAAAAAGAGATGGGCGAGCGCAGACTCGGATCGAAAGGACTTATTCTAGCATGCCCATTCAAGTCCCAGCAAATGCCCGTGCTTCTTTTGGACTTATGCCTTGCCTGTGCTCTATCATTCATTCCCAAAAGCCCATCCAAAGGCAGGCTCCTGGCTCGAGAAGAAGGGCTCCTATCCCTCATAGCCCTTGGAAGGGCAGAAAGCTGAATTGATTGTGATTGACGTAGCTTCTTTCCTCAATTAACTTATTTCTTACGAGATTACATCACATCTCTTTCGACTCTCTTCACTCCCTTCACCTCCTTTCACAGAGGGGAAAGTCTGACTCTTCCTGTCGAGGCAGAAGCCTTTAGTGTCCTTTATCAAGGGAGGACTGACAAAAGAACCTCAACAGACTCGGGATCAGGATCCGATGCAACTCTATGTCGAGCGACTTTATCCCCTGGTCGAGTGACCTTCGTACCTCTCGCTCCTTGTCCTTCCTGGATCTTTCAATCAACACAGTCCTTAGCCAACATCTATATAATAAGAGTATGTACTTCTGTTTGAAGTACGACATTCATTCAGCGCTGCAAAGACGATTCGTGCAAGCCTTCTATTAGCAGTTCAAGCAAATCGGTAATTGCCTAATTTGCTATTCCTTCTTTTCTTCCATGAGGAAGCGGAGAGGTAGCGTGTAGGTTTGACTAATGCAACTAGTCGGCCTTCAGGTAATCAATTCTCGTGTAAGAACCCCTATTCTCCCGCGTGGAGCTCTTCCTTCTCCGTTTCCTATCCTTGAGAAAAGTGCTAGGGATTTTCAATGCTAGAAATGCCAGAACTCTCTTTCTGAATGTCTCGACTTTCTTTCTCAAACCACCGGACAGGGGTGCGGAAATAGCTTAAATTAATGGTAGAGCGGAAATCGCTTCTGATTTGATTTCGCCTGAAACGAATCCCTCGCTTTGATAAGAAATATCTGAGTAAACAACCTTTGAGCTGAGGTAATATGAAATAAATAGGGTTAGCTTTGCGTTCCTTGAGTATGTTTCTGCCCTAAACTAAGAAAGAGTATAGTGCTCGTTTTGATAAGAGTAGTGAATACTATCTGCTGGAAAGTTTTCAACGTCCCCCTTATGCAACTACGGGAATTTCTTCTGGTTCGCTACTATCTGAGCCTACAGCTCCCTCCCCCACGGCCATCTCAGCTTCCCCGCGAGACTCTGTTTATCCTGAAGTGAAGGTTTCAGGTTCTTTCCTCTTAGCCTACGGATTGCGATCGTTGAGATGTCATTGTTGAGATCAGAAGCGGGCTTGAACTGCTTTATTCGGTCTTCAGCTGGCCTACGATTGGAGGCTGCTGAAAGAGAAGAAAAGGAAAGGTGGTGCTAAAAAGGGACTGCTACCAATCTTAAACAAAGGGCTAGAAAGAAGACAGCAACCGCGTACCCGGGAAAAGTGACTTACTTGAATGGGGAGCTATCCTATAACACTATAGAGCGGGGACAGAGAAGGATAACCTCTTTGAAAAGGACAGAGCCGCTTGGCCGCTACTTACACATCTGGAGTTCCGGATTGAACTACGGAACGGAATTCAAGGGCTGGGCTTATAAGCCCCTTAGATAGCACTTACTCTATAAGAGATTTTCTTTCTAGTAGAGCTCATCACGACCATCATAACCTAACTCCAGGACTGCTACGGGCACTGATCCTTCTATTCAAAGTTTCGTTTCTCCTGTTGAATGTAGTTTCTCCGGAAGCTCGCTAAAGTGAAGGTTATTCAGCAGTGTAAGCAAGTCACTCTTAACCCTATAGTTAATTCAGATATGCTGCGCTAGGAGCTAATGAAACTCATGTAGCTCATCTAACTCAATACGCTACTGGTGCTTATTTTGTTCCCAATCTATGAAAGAAGAGTGGAATTCCCCGGAAGAACATGAAGAACATTCGCCGAACGGAGAATAAGCTGTAAATCTTAGTTCTCGAAAGCGAGTGAATCAGTCTTCCTTATAGCTCTTTCTTCCCTTTGGTTGTGTTTAACCTCTTGAGGTATAACACAAAGAAAGGCATTAAAATTGCAAGTAATCCCTTGCTTCTTCCCCTGCTAACACAGGCTAATTATCTCGCTCGAGCTGAAACAATTGAATTAGCCGAGGGTTCTTTCACTGCGGAAGACCGAGAGTCAGAACTTCCCCTCTACCCTTGGTACAGAGCTTCTATTGCGAGAACCTTTCATCCGAATCGCTTTCACTCCCGGCTGATTCAACACGAGCAATTAAAGCTACCGACTCTAGAACAGCGAAAACAGAGCTAATACCGATTCCAAGACCTGGTGCGACTATCTCACAGCATATGTTCAAGCCCTAAATGGAATTCCCACAAGTACAAGTAGTAATAGGGTCTATGCAATTTAGCTCGACCCTTAGTCCGAGGAAGGGGGTGGCCAATCACTTCCTTTTTCTTCAGAAAGGCAGGCTGCTCTTGTACATTCTGGTATGCTTGTGCATTAGGAGGAATGCTCCCAGCCGAGTCTACCCCAACCCACTCTAATTCTCACTCATTACGCTCTAGTTATCCTTTCGGTAAACTACACTCTTTTACTATACTTTCTGCGTATTACACTCGTTCGGTAGCTATTCACACTCCTAAACAAACTCTAACTCAGGGAAGAAGAAGAACAAGTCTTTAAAAACTACATATGCGATAACCCGCTCAACTTCTCCCTTCTCCAACTCTGCTCGTTCCCTAGCGGTCGCTACAGCCGAGGATAGCTAGAACTAATGAACTAGGTTAACTCATCAGAATAACCGCCCCTCCTAGCCCGATAGCGCTTTAGGAAAGTCTTATGAAAGATAGAGTCCACTTCTAGGTCTTTGATCTCACCCAATCCTGTATGCTACGCTAGTTTGAAGAGTCTCCATCCTTTTCTTTCTTTAAGAACTCAGAACTCTTCAATTCCTTTCCTATAAACAACTGTTCCAACTCACGAACTCAAGAAAGAAATAAGGGAGATCCTCCTTAGTTAGGTTTCCAGTCCCACTCCTCCCCCCAGGTACCGAATCCAGAAAGAAAGAACGAACATTAGCTCAGGAAGAAAGAAAAGGGCGGCTCAGGAATTTATTCGTATACGGCTGCACGCACGGATCATACCATATTACACCCAGAGGGAACCCGTAGACTTTGAAGGGAGTCGAATCTCAATTCCTTGAAAAAAAAAAGAAGGAAGTAGTCAGTGCCCTTTTTTCCACCTTTTTCGAATCGAATGATTCAGCGCTCTCAGAAAGCGGATCAAAGGCTTCCTATTCAACTCGGATTATTCGACTTTAGATGCTTCGGATGCTTCCTCGGCCGTGCAGTACGTACTTCTGTTTGGAGAGTCTGTTCCTTACTTAGCTAGGACTTTGAGTGACTAGAGTAGCCCCTCTGTATCCGAAGGCGCCTTTTTGTTTATGCACCTGAAACGGCTTCAGATTTGACTTATAGTTAAGTGGATCGACCCCGTTCAGTAGAATTACGAAGAAAGAAGAGAAGGCAGGGTCAAACCCTGCAAAAAGTGCTGAACCTTGCTTCAAGCGCTGGCTTTTTTGGGCCCCTCACCGCTTTGGGTAGAAATCCTTTTCCCGAAGTGGTTGCTACTCGACTGGTGCCTTCATAGGGAACCGCAGTAAAATGCCGCCTCTATGAGATCTCGGTGCTACTGCCCTGCCATAAGAGCATTGAGACTGTCACAGGTCAACAACAAGGGGTTCGATTTCCGACCCCATACCCTTTTGGCTAGCGTGCCTCCTTTGTGTGCTTTCGCCCTCTCAACATTTCCGCCCTCAGATCTAACGGAAGGTAAGCATCTAGTTTCCCTAAAAGTAAAAGCAGGGCCAGTCCATTTAAGCGCAAGATACTACCTATAGTTGGAGGACATAGGCTGAGCAGTGTCTTTCGGGGTTTATCTTAAATAAGGTAAGATTGGTTTCAACTAGCATATGGACACGGTTGAGCACCGAGTCCTTAGAAATGGACTGCCCTGTGTGTAGGAGAAAGATGTTGTCGACGCTTATTGCTCGTGACGACCCCGCCGCCACGTAAGGAAACTAATCACCTCTGACATAAGTTCGCGGGCTGCTGAAGGAAACTAACCAAAGCAAGCGCCTTTCGAAGCGATCTGGTACGACAATTTATAGGGCTTCTCATAAATGTTCAGTCAGTCAGGAAAGCCGGGTGTGGCGATCCGATCAACGAAAATCAATCAAGAAATTACATAGATAAGAATCGCAGAACCAGAAGAATTGTGTGAAATAAGTGAATTTATCCAGTTGAGGCATGATTGATTGATAAGAAATTCTTCCCTCCAGACAGACCGTCAAGCCTTTAGGAGTTGTGTTTTGACTATTATATAGAAAGTCTCTCTCTTTTTTGGGGAGAAAAGAAGAAAGCAAATGCAAAATGAATATGCTTCGCCCGTTATCTCCTCATCTTAAATCTTCACTACGCCACTTAATCATTTCATTTATCATACTTTCACCCCTTATGTTCTCTTCCTATCTATTTTTTTATTTGACTGGTTTGAATCCTGACCTAATGATTCTGAAACTAAAGAGTTCTTTTATCCTCCACGGTTTACGGGTTATTTTTCGGCTCTTTGGTTTGGAGATTCCTATTTTCATTCTTCTTTCTATCGTCGGTTCGGTAGTAGGTTCCAGCTTGCACATGCAGGATCCAGCAGGAGGTCAACCTGCTGCCGATCCTGCTGCGGAGCAACCCTCCAAGGTACCTTCAGGCTTGCAACAGACAGCCAATGATCTTATAAAAGAAAATTTAACAGTCCGCGAAAAACCGAAAGTGGAGAGGGCCAAGACGAAAATGAATTGCGTGAGGCCGTGGAACAGGGGAATAATGCGAAGAATGTAGCGGACCTTTTCAATACAATACAGGAGTTAAAAACCGAAAAGGAAAACCCAAATACAAATAAAGAGTGTCCATTGACCAACTGTGCCCTTAATGAGGTCAGGTATTTTCAGGGTCACGCCAAAGATAGTGGTGTCGATTGATGGAAGAGGGGAAGACCAATGAATAGAAAGAGCGTTAGGAGAAGACATGAGTACTCAACGGGGATAAGGGATCCCCCCGGGTAGAGTGAAGTTGTTAGGTTGAATTACGATATGGCTTGCTTTTTAGGAGGTAGAATTGAGTAGCAAGCTATCTGTTCTCGGAAGCAAAAGTAGCTCGAGCCAAAGGCGACAGCGAGGCCTCCCCGAGGGGAGGGGGGGTAAAGTGGGTATGTGGGTTTCCCCCAAAACTTAAGAGGCTTTCTTTACATCTAGTGAATGAAGGTCGCATTGAAGCGAAAGATGTCTCTATAACAGCGGATTTTGCGATATCGCTCTTCCTTCTCCTCTCCTGCAGGAGTTCAAAAGTCGATTCATCCAATCCGACAGGTGTAATGTATCAAGTCAGTGATTCCACTTCCTATTCAAGTGAACCTGCCTTTTTGTACATAGAAGAAAGAAATGCCACATCTTTTTTACCCTATGTAAAAGAGACTTGCTGTCTAGCCTGTAAACCAGCCTCTATAACCTGATTGACGGCTGGACCCATTGGAAAACTTCCTGTTCATGGCATCGATTATAGATTCCACGTCGGACAGAGAAACCTGCAAAATCTCACACTCTGTAAGCAAACCCCCCACTTTCAAGGTTTTATCCCATGCAATAGGCAGAAAGTCCTCCATGGCCAATGGTTGTTAAGGGCGCTAAAGTGCCAAAGTCTGAGCATTTTCGGCTGGAGACTCTCAGGTTGGCGGCATTGTCTAATCTCTTTCCCTGAGTCTGAGTTAAGTCCCTTTCAAGCCGAGAAACTATTTAGTTGTAGTTGTGGGGGTTGTTTAATCTCTCTACCGGTAAGTAAACTTACTCTTAACTTTCTTTGAGGCTCCTTCGCTTTGTTAGCCGCTGCTTAATCTGTCATGCATCTATAGGGACAAGACTGTATTGGCAGTACCGGAACGTTCCTTGAAGAGGTTCCGGGGTCTTCAATAGCTTTTGGGATTTTACCTTTTGAATGTAACTTGATTTGACTGATTTCACTGGGATTGCGCAATGGTTCGCAACGGTTTGTATCGCCTATCGGTTCTATTTTATTTAGGTCAAACCTAAAGGCTCACAACTTCGTTCCCTTAGGCTCATTTGTTCCAAACCTTAACTACCGCAGCTGATTTAGACCACTCACGGGGAACAGCAGAACGAAGCCTTTTCGCTAGCTGCTAAAACAGGGGTCGAAGGGTATAACCGATAAGCGGGAGCGCCCTCATCGATCTGTCACCCTCGTTTACCTTTACTTTAGATAACCACTCGCAGTGAAAAAAACTGGCTATGATCCCACAGGAGAAGATGCTCCCGAAGACATACACATGGAAACCTCATCTAATCATCCCAGATCACAGAATAGAAGAGATCTGGGTAAGGATGATGAAAGCGGGCCCCTCTAATGCAAACCGCGCGGTCCCGCCATTCCTGGATCAGGCCTATCTTTGCCGCTGTCCAATCCCATGTCTACTTCATCCAATTCCCTGTCTACTTCAAATGGCTTACCCGGATTTGGAGCATCACTTTTTTATTTTCCTCGAATCCCGAAAGGCATTCTTGCAAAGAACCGCTTCTTCCGCAGTCAGTCAGCATTCCACTTTGGTCTATCTTATAGATAGAAGATCACGAACCGGAGTCATTGGATCTCGCTCAAAGACTAGACTAACTAAGCGCTAAAAGGACCGGTCTGAAAGTGCAAGATCCGATTCAGAGTGAATAGGCACTGCACCTGGGATCTCTTTCAAAGGAAGGAAAGAGGCCAAACCAACCCATGAAAGTAAGAAAGAAGGAAAGGACTGAATCCGCTGCTATTGGTTTACCGCGTAAGGATTTGCGCTCTCCAAGCAAGCATTAAGATCAGGCATGTAGGAATACGGGTAAAAAAGTAAGCATGAAGCTTTGACATAAGGTTTGTCTTCCTCTACCTTCTCTTGCTATTGGATTGAAGAGAAGGCCAAGAAAGAAGTGATTAAGAGCACTTTCGAAGTAAGTATTCCGCTTTGCTTTATGGTCAATAGAATATCCAGATCCACCTTAGTCAGAGTTGCATCTTATAATACGGAATATCCGGTGTTACAACCGATTCTCCTATATTAGCTAGTCGAAGATGGTTCACCCGGACTTGCATCCTATCCTATTCTAATATAAGGAAGAGTTGCTTCTCCCTTGGATCTTTCCTTAACTCGGATGAGATGAAGTCGATTCAAGCTAGAATACCGGACTAGTTTAGCCTATTTTGCATGAAGCTGTTGCATTCGGGTTTGGTTTGGGTTCATGCCCTCGCAGCTTTCGAGCTAGGGTTAAATTGGCCTTAAGGGGCCAAGGACTTAAAGTTTTTGATTAGCTGTTTACCTATAGCCGGTGGAGAACCAGAGGATCAAGCCCTCTCCTTACGTCGAGCTGCTCCGCTCCTTTACTTTCTATGTTATTAGTAAAGAAGGGCTAAGGCTGCAATCTTTCTAAAGCAAGAAGCGAGAAAGTTGACTTTGAGAAAGAAGTTGTTGCCGCTTTCTTTTTTTAGTAAGTCAACTTGTTTTATATCATATCAATAAAGGCGAAAGGTTGCTTTACTAATAAGGCGTGTTAGCACTTTAGTTTGATTGCTGGGGCTTATACAGGCCTTTTTAGGAGTAGTGTCTACCCTACCTTTCTCTACTGTCTAAGGAGGGAACTGGAGCTGCTTCCACGTGTAAACTCGTCCCACGCCACCCCAGTAGTGCTTTTGGTATTCCTTAGTGGCATTGTCATATATTTTTTGATATGGATTCTCTTTAGCCCCTTTCTAATATAAATTATGATCTTAAGATTCTTATCTTCACTTTATTGACCCCCTTTTTAGACTTAGACTTAGATGTCTTGTTTAAGATTAGATAGCCATCCTTACAGCTTTATATCCCGAAATCTTGATATCTCTTTCTATTGCTTTCAGGCCTTTTTCATTATCCATTATCGTGATTATAATCTTTCTTTTCATCGGGATATTGATCTTCTTAGATTAGAGTTAGACTCTTAGTACTATAGTTGGCTCAGAGCCTTCTTATGGGTCGGCTCCTCGCCCTATAATTCTAAGAAGTATAATAACTAGAAAACCGCTAGGCCATATGAACTTTATAGGGAAAGGGGGGAAGGATGGCCCTCGGGAGACATGGCCCCACAACGTCTGTGTTAGCCCTCGGCTTAAAGTCGAGGGGTCCTCGTCTGGTTAGTCAAGGGTTCCAAACCTTTCTCTGAACGCAGATCCAAAGGTAACCGAGGGAACGAGGTTTGTAGGAAAAGGAGTGGTCTAGGAAGGAAGTGGGATGTGAGATAAAGTCTTACGATCCAACTATTTGTGGTACCCCTAAGATCCTTGGCGCAGAGGAGTCTTCATCTTGGCATCCATCGCAACTCCCTATGCTGGTAAGTTGCGGGTCGACCCGGTGGCGCATCGACGTCTTGAGCGACTGAGAGCCTTGATCCAACACCAGGTGCAGTCGCAATCCGCAGAAGTCGCTTCAATCGAAGGTCGCGCAACCGCCAATAAAGACATTGCTCTACAACTCCTTATAGGTTTTAGAGTGGAAGAAGATTCATCACCGGGCTGGAGATATCCGAGATATAAGAGCAGAAAAGGCCAAGTGGAAGGTAGCCAACTGCAAGACAGAAAGGCCTTTCAGCAGGCAGTCAAGCAGAAGTATCGGAGGGGATTTTGGGACCGCATACTGACTTTTTTGAATTTGAATAGAAGAGACCGCCGGAGCCAAGAAGAGGACTTTTTTTTGGCCGACGAAAGGTTCGGGCTAAAGGGCCTCTTTCAATAGATTCATTTCCGCAGTCGAGTGATTTGACCGATTGATTCGAAATCGGTTCCACTTCATTCAAATCCCTCACGATTGATTGTTGGAAGAGTTTTCACCGAAGCCGCGCCTTCCGGGCCCATCTACTGAGGTAAGGGGCAAAGGATCCACTTGATGAATAACCATCCGATAGATAATCCCACCCGGCCTAGCTATCGTAATGCGTCCCGATGCCAAAGCTTCCTGAACCTACTGAAGCGAAGAATACTAGGATCAGAGCGCTAGCATCCCTTGCTCTCTATCGATTGCTCACTGCCGTCTCATCCGAACAAAAAAAGGAATAGAACCGGGGGCACACTTCCCATTTGTTCCCGTCCCAATGTGACCATCGATAGCTTTCTCTATTGAAATGGAATCCCCGGTCCTATCTTTCTCAATTCATCGATCGACGGCCGCCCTACTTCTAATGATAGATAGAAAAGGTGGGACAGGGGCTGAGGGACGGCAAAGGTACAAAAACAAAAACTACATGGCATACGTACGTCAAATGGTAGGGCCCATTACGAACAGTCATTAAGGCGATCCCCAATCTCGCTCGGCTCGGGGCGATCACTTGAACAGGGCGGGATTGATCGATCTACATCAATAATTCCGGCTTCCCTTCCCAGGAGCGCATCTACAGAATAGAGAGAGCACGCACCACACTCCTACTATACCAGGGCCTTTAGCTTTCACTGGGAAGAAGAGATTACTTCCAGCTAGCTTTTTTCCCTAAACCTAACCAATGAATGATAGGCCGGCTTAGGATAATAGAAAACGAATTCACTTTCAGTAATCGGAGGCAGGTCAGGGGCCGGCGGGCACGCCCAGCTTCTTCAGTTTGCGAATGGGGCCGGACCAATGCTACGAGCTTCCGGAATCCAATGGAATCTTCGTAAAGTCGATCATTACGAGTGTTACGATTGGACCTGCCAATCGAATGAATCGTAACACTCGAGCACAACCCATATTCATGCAAGGATTGGTGATTGAGGATCCATACAGAATTTTATGAAATATCTTAGAGATCAAGGAACAGATGCTTTCTTCAGGAGAAATGAAAACTATATGGTAGCGATAGGGAATTCTTTGGCGTTGAATCGGGTCAGGAAGAACAAGTTGTTCCAGCTCCGGGGAACAGATTCATCTTCGAAGCATTTTTCCCTTCCTTCCGGATTTTAGCTTCCCCCATTCCGCATAATGATGCGAATCGGGTTTGTTGTTTTTAGTATGCAGCGTCAAGCAGTTCCGCTTTCCCCTACCGATGATGTGCCGAGAAGTGCATTGTTGGAACTGGGTTGGAACGCTTTTAAGACCATAAGCTCTAGATTCGGGGGTTTCCGCTATAGCCGAACACAAGGGAAAGATCATTATTTTTACCGGAAAAGATCGTTTTATCAGGCAATGGAGACACTATAAGCATTCCTTTGGTTATGTATAAGCCTTCCAACAGAAAGACTTGTATGCATCAAAAACCTCAGGTTCATAGGGGTAAATGCATTCAAAAGGGACAAATTTTAGCGGCTCATATTTCAATTTCAAATAAACATCGCGGCGTGGAAAACTCGTTTTTTTTGGGGGGTTGTCCCCACTGGTTTGCGAAAGCAATGGGAGACTTGCTCCATAGAACTCCCCAGAGACTTTCGTCCCCAGTATTCTCTATGGGCAAAGGCGCTCAGGTGCGCTTAAAGTCTTATTGCCTAGACGTTATCTTAAGACGAGGTCGCCACCTCGCCTGCTTTAGTCTCAAATAGGGCGCAAATTGAGGTGAACACACTGGACCGAACCCCCCTACGTCAAGAGCTTTTGGCTTTTCACAAGAGAGCACCAGGTCGTAACACCGGAAGACTGCGCCGTAATTCTAAAAATGATCTAATTTATTTGTACGGTTAGTCACCAGTGGCACAACCGGAGGGCTAAGTAGCGCCTCAATGGGAGTATTGAGATCCTCCGCGATAGTGTAGTACCAAAAGAGAGAATGGACTTCATCCATTCGGACAAAACCCATGCCTCTCCTAACCAGTCGTACTCTGACCAGGCTTCGCTCCGAGATCACCGAGTCTCTCGGGAATCGAGGGGTCAAGAGCCTAATCAGGTACCCCTGAACCATACCTTGTTGATAACAGGTTAAGTGTTTACCAGTGGTTGCGCTTAACCAGATCCAAAAAGGGAGAGGACACACACCGTTCGGTGAGTGAAAGACGAGGAAATGCCGATGCCAGTGTTTCCCAGGAGGCGCCGTGCGTCGAGTATACACCCGGTACCCAGCTTCCCATAAACGATACGACAATGGAAGATCCGTAGACATAATGGCCCTCATTACAGAAACAAGGGATATTGAACTAACTAAGGATCTTAACATGCGACAGGAGACGGGACTCAAGTTCTTAGTCACCCCGCGTACGAAGAACCGCTTAGCAAACTCCAAAGCACCAACTTACGATACTAACGATTTCTCTAACGAAAATGGAACATTCAGTGGCGACATTAGCTCGTGATAACGCTCAGCCACCCGCTCATCTCCGATGACGATATCGTCACCGAGGATAGCGTAGCGTGTAAAAGGAACTCCTGGATATACTTGGGCTGCTACGAACCAAATCACCAATGGTGAGTTAATGCGAAAGCAGGCCAAGCTCCGTAAAAGCCCAACGGGGCTCCTGTTACAAAACGAACTCTACCTCGAGGAAGCCGACGACGATAATTTCTAATCGTCGGCAAATCGTAGTAGTTGTAGTATAGTAGGCAAACTTTCACAATAGTCTTATCCACGAGCAAATCAATGTTCGGCAGCGGAAAATCATCTTTGGGAACATGCTTTATTGAGATTTCAAAAATCGATGCATACGCGAGCACGTCCATCCCTCTTGGGCACGGGGACGATGTTCGAAATCCAATCAGAATAATCTACTGCCTTAATGAAATCAGTATAAGAGTAACAAGACAGCTGAAGAGAGGATGACGTAGGCAAGAATCAACCTCTTCCCGGTGAGGTTTTGATGTATCGCAGAATCCGAAAAGCAGCTTCTAAGTGAGATGATCTCGGCTTGTCCATAAAAATCGGCTGATCACTCCCCCCTATGTTGTAAGTGTAAGCAATGTCTGGGCGATAATTAGTAAGGTAGAAAAGGCTCCCAACAAGTCTCCTGTAAGTAGATGGGTCATCCAATAGCTCTCCTGCATCTGAGGCTAATTTTAGATCTTGTTCCGGTTTGCACGCAGAAAGACCAGCTTTTGACAATAAATCCATTGAATACTTGCACTGGGTTCCAAACCTCTTTGCGACCTCATCACTTCAATCCCCAGAAAAGACTTTTAGTCCCATAAATCTTTCATATCAAACTGGGTTCTTAATGTTCTCGTAAGCTCATTTATCGAAGCTAAGTCATTACTAGAGAAAGCAATGTCATCCACATAAACCATAAGAAGGACAATACCAGATGTCGACCTCCTTATAAACATTGAATGATCCGATTGACTTCTTTGAAAACCGGCTCCTTCCTCTACTCCTATTTCGGCTCAACTACATGCTGCTGCACCTTTCAAACCAAGCTCTTGGTGCGCTTGTCGGAGGCCGTAACGTAAATCGCTTTCTTGAGCTTGCATACCAAGTTAGGATTCCTAGGAGAAGAGAAGCCTGGAGTTGGAGGAGGCTGAATAGAAACTTATTCTTGCGGATCCCTCCTTCCCTTATGTTGTTGAAAGGCATTCTTCACGTCAAGTTGAAATAAGGGCCACTTTTTGATTGCAGCCAAGGCCACGAATGGTGGTCATTTTAGCAACCTGGGGCAAATGTTTCCCCTATCTCTAAATGGGTTCGACTCAATATTCTTGAAGGAATCCTTTAGCTACTAATCTAGCTTTGTATCTCTCTACCGAGCCATCTGCTTTATGCTGGATCTTGTAAATCCACTTGCAGCCAATGGCTTGTTTCCCTGCAGGCAATGAGACTAAGTCTTATTCTTTTTTTCCTGGGCATTGATTTCATCCTGTATAGCATCTCTCCAGCAAGAATGATTGAAGGCTTCAGCAAATGATTCAGGTTCATGAGAAGATTGAACTGACATGGGGTAAGCTCGATGTTTTGGGGAAAACGATTCATAAGATAAGATAAAAATCCTTCAACGGGATAAGAAACTTGAGAGGATCGACGAACCTGAGAGAGGGATCCAGAATCTGAGGAAGCGACTGGGCTAGACTGCTGATCTTCTGAAGTAGTCTGACCCTGGGAAACAGACTGTAATCGCCGCCGAGAATAAAGATGCTGTGCCGGGTGACTGGAATCCTCTGAGGTCAGCTGAACAGGCTGACAATCGGCATCAGATGCTGAGCAAAGCTGCTGGCCTGAAGAGTGAGGCTGATCCGTAACATCAACTGCAGAAGAATGAGGTTCGAGTTGATGAACAGGAGAAGGCCGCAATACATCTCCATCACCATTCTCCCCCGGGGCTTATTAATTAGGTTAAGGAAAATATGAGGCGACCCCATTAAAGAAAACATTCAAGGATAATCTTCATCTCTTGGATTTCACGTCATAGCATCTATACCCGGACTGAGCATATCCAAGAAAGACAGAAGTGGTTGCCTTACTCTAACAAGTAAGCAAGTAAACTACCTTGGGGACAATTTTTTTCTTAACTGCGCAGGAATATGAACAAAACACGTGCATCCAAACACTCGCAAATGCTTAGCTTATAGGAGGATGGTGCTGCCCCAGTAAGAAGTTCGTGAGGTGCCGCTGCAGCTTATTCCCTCTCTCTCCCTACCCCAAAAAAAAAGGAGAGAGATGTCCCGTCCCTTCTTTATGCACATCCATATACATAGCCAGACACAAAGGTGTACAATCCGGTCATGCGGTTCTTTAAGTTCATTCACTGTAGGTTCTCTTACTTGCTCTAGTGGCTGGCAAACGCCAACCGAGAGGGGAGAACGAATGGCTCAGGAATCGACTGGTTCCGAGCGGACTCGTGGAGCTGCTGCTTGGATTATCGTAGAATAAGAGGAGCCGTCTTAGGAAATGACTTAACTTAAAAGACAGATGCCACCGCTGCGAGGCGAGGGAGTAACTTGTCTGGTCTTGCGGTGCACTCACTCCCGTTACGAGAATGAAATGACGCCCCAGCTCGACTCGAGACCAAGACTCCTTACAACTCGCACCAATAGCGGCACAGAGCGGCCGGAGATTGATTGAAAAGGCAGCCCAGCCGCCGCCCCTCCCCTCTAGCCGCCTACCTACTCGTGCTCGTAGCTCGATCGGAGGTTAAGAGTGTGGTCCGGCGGAAAAACAGAAGTCGTCCGTATCAAGTGATACGTGAATTGCTCAGTAGTGCTTCGCCACTACCGTAGCTGGCGGAAATAGCTTAATGGTAGAGCATAGCCTTGCCAAGGCTGAGGTTGAGGGTTCAAGTCCCTCCTTCCGCTCTTGGCTTCGTCGTTTAGTGGTAACGAGTAGAGTAGGCAGCGAGTGGAGTGCATAAGCCCCTTTAGAGATAGGGGCGAGCAGCAAGCAGCACCTTGTTTGTATAGGGTTCCAAACCTATCTTACTAATAATAAGAAAGGGGCAAGCCAAAACCCTACTCCTAACAAGTTGCTGGCTTTTCAGCCGTTGCGCGCTAGCGCGCTTCTGTTTTTCAGCAGGCTTCTTCAAATATCCCATAAAGAAAGTAAGTAGGGGTTATAACTAGTTGTAGCTAGCTAGCGCGCTAGCGTTTTCCCTTACTAGTCAAGGGGCTGCCAGTTGTAGCGCGCAGTGTACTAGTGAATAGGAAAAGCGGATTGAGATTACTAATGACGGATGGAGGTTGAGGATCGAACATGTTCGGTGCCTCGCCCTTGTCTTGTCTCCTTCGCCGGAGACTGCAAATGATGGGAATCCTATCGATAAAGAAGAGGCATAGGCATCGCCTCTCGATCCAGTCCGTCTTTCCCTGGCCTCCCCAACACACTCTTGATACGAAATCCACCTCCCTCCATAGAGAAGAGATCTAAAGTCTGGGTCCCCTCGATCACCCTTCCCTTTCACCTGAACTGGTCGAGAGAGATGAACCCGCACCACATTTTCTAACCTTCGAACCGAAACCCCCAACTAGAGATGGAATTCCAGAACCTAAACAACTCAATTGAGAGCTCCGTGACCGGTTCAATTCAAGGGAAGGTCCACCAATAATTGATAGGCCATTCCCCTCCCTATCCGTTTCTTGATCCCTCATTCCACTAATTCGTTGTTACTGATTCATTCAAGGACTGAAAGCTTTTCGTTTTATGAAAGGGCAGAGCCTCACCTTGCAGTAGGAAGGTGTTCGTTGCTGGGACGGGTTCAAACTGGACTGAAGGGAGGAGGTTTGTAAGAACTCGACTGAAAGGAGAGGAAGAAAAATAGTCCTCTCTTCCTGGGGATTCATCACTGGCTAGGGCTTTCGAATCAAAGCATGGGCATCTGCAACTAAGAGGGAGCAGTAGATCGTCGATTGAAGAGCCAGGTCAGTAAACTTCTATTGGGACTTCTATTGATTATAGATTCGACTATAGGGACTCCTAGCAACAAACTTGTATGACGGGGCCCCCATGGAGACGCTGGAGATGCAGGAGCCGCCAGCCGGATCGACCAATAAATGATAGGCCAGAAGAGGGATGGGCTCATTCGACTAATTAGTGATCCCTGGCCCTACCTAACAAAGAGATGTCCCTAAACTAAAATAGGGGATTGGTTGATCGGGCAGGAGTATTCCATAAAAATCTTTCTGATCCGCTAGCTGTCACTCCTTGCCCTATTCGGTCGCTTCACTCCTCTCCCTTTCGGTCGAGTTCTTACAAACCTCTCAAATCCTATTTTTTCATCGACAGGTAGGGTGAATTCTAAGGTTCCTTATTCTGGTTGTAAAGCGGAAGAAGAGGGAGAAAGAATGGGCACAGCCCCACCAGCAGCCCGCGTTTTCGACCCTTGAAAATGAAACAAGAATCTGTGTTCACTATCTATGGAGCGGAGTGACTATCCTTAATCTCCTCTTCCCTATCTCCCCCTTGCCTTTTTTTCTTGGCCATTTCTTTTTTTGTTTTGTATTGTTTATTATGATTGATCTGTAGTTCAAGGGCACTCTTCCTAATCCGAGTTTAAGATGGAATAAGACCCAGACGTAGAGTCCCGTCCGCCGGGAAGGGATTTTTTCTATTGATTTTTTATTCCCTTCAGTCCTTACCTTTAAATAAGGGATTCTTCTCTTTCCCCACGAGGGAAAGCCCTTCCCAGATGGAGTAGTGCATCTCTGTCTTGAAAGCCCGCCCTACAGATAGGAGTTCCTATCTCTACTGCCTATCCAACCCGAAGATTCTTATTCGTGGTGTAGTGCTTCGAGTAGGATCCGACCCCATCCCAGCAGTAAAAAAACTCCTTCCTGACCCGGCTCACCTGCCTCTGAAGCTGGAATGCCTTTCTAGAGGAGGCTACCCGAGGAATCGATAAGTTTGAAGTGGGATGTGGAATGTGATTGGTGATGGATGGTGGTTATGAAATCAGTTCTGCATCAGATGATGAGCCCATGCGAAAACTTTTTCTTTTATTGTCGCCCGGCTATTCGATTGAGTCGAAAGCCTACCAACGCATAAAGGTTCCGATTCGAGCGAGAGCCCAAACGGGGGAGGCGAGAACATCTTGATCGAAAGCTCCACTGTTCTGAATAATGAGAAAGACTTTTCAAAATTCGATCAAATCGATCGATAATCTTATCATCTGTTAGGTAGGCCAACCGACCGACCGAGTTTTGTTGGGCTGGGCGTCCATGTCACAGAACCTTTCTTCTAGCCAAGAATCCCATTATTGATCGAATCGGGGCGGATCCAATTCATTGGCAAATGAAAAATCTACTGTTTTAACACTCAGAAAAAAACCTAGAAAAGAGGAAGAGTCACTAAGACAAGAGCTAGGTAAGCAAGAAGGAGAGGCTAGAAAAGGCGAGGCAAGGGGCTCTCCATCTCTAGGAAGATTGTGTCCAGGATCTGGTAATCTAAGCCTTGCTTCTTCTGGTCGGCTCGTATTAGCCTGTGCTTTATTACAGGTAGTCATTCCCCCCGTTCCTTTAGTCTTTTCAACGGTACTTGAATCTTAAGTCGCGGTCATGTCTCGCCCCCCCAGTATAGTGACCGATTCCATGTTTCCCCCGAATTTAATCAGTTCCAGGCTAACAATCCTCTCCTTTTAGTCGAGCACTTCGTTCCTGACTCTAACGAGTAAGTTCTTTCTCCCTGACTCTTTAAAGTCAGTTCGAAAGCCCTTAGCACAAGCACTAAGTAAGAAACCTACCTTTTGACAACCTTACTAATAGAAAGGGGAAAGATGCGCTCAAGCATGCGAAGAAAGCTCGAAGAGCTTCCCTTATATTATAGAAAGGTTTGTAGAAAGGGGCTTCTTCCAATATCCCAACAAAGTAGGGGCTTCAAAGCTTGTAGTTTAGGGGTGCGCAGGTTTGGAACCCTATACAAGAGGCTAGCGTGCAATGGCTTTCTCTGATGGGGGCTCGCTTCTTCAAGCTCCGCTTGCTGCTTTTCATTTTTATAGGAGTAGGTAGGTGCTTGCTGCTCGCTTGCTGTCTACTAAACGAGCCTTCACTGCCCGCCCGGCCCCTATCTTTAATCTTAAGTAAAGTGAAGTCAAATCAATGAAGTGAACAGCCCAACCTCTTTGTTTGAAGCTTTGCCGGGAAGCTTCTACTTGTTGAAGCTTTGCTTCCCCTAATTCCAAAAAACAATAAATAGACTTGCTACTATAGTTATAGTATAGGAAAAAGCTTCTCTTTGATAGCGGTCATAGGGGGGTTCAGAAAGGATCTGATCGTAGATAGAGACAACAACCAGTGCGGGGGTAGGGGCGGATGTAGCCAAGTGGATCAAGGCAGTGGATTGTGAATCCACCACGCGCGGGTTCAATCCCCGTCGTTCGCCCATCAATAAATGGACCATTTGTTACGCCTAGAAAGAATTTTTTCTGCAAGTCATCTCGAGGCGCATCCAAGCCCGATTGAAACATAGAAACCATAGATTCGCGTCGCCTACTTGCGTCAGGCTAAAGCCCCCTTGCTTGCGGGTCAGGAAAAGACTTTCACCTCACCATCTCACTCTGAATCCGCAGAAGAGTATACCATATCGAACGAAGAAAAAGCAGATAGAAGAAATAGAAGCAAAGAAATAACAATAACCAAAGGAGGTGAAGGGGTATAGGGTGAATAGGTTTGTTTCAAATTCGAATAGGTTTGCATCAAGGTACGTTTTCCCAAATGTTGATGGCTTGGAGTTCCCCATCTTTGAAGAGAAGGAGAGGTATGGGGATATAGTATATATATAGTATAGTCCCTACCGTACGGTGCCCGAACACGATTTCTATCTTTCTACCGGGGCCCTCTCTTTCTTTTGGAATTTCATCCACAGAACGAACCAAGAACTGATAGAATTTTTGATGCCGAGAAAGAAGAGTGGAATTAATGATTTGAAAAAGAGGGCTAGGTCTAGCCAAGGATTGAGTCCTTTTTCTTTTGGATCTGCTACTCGACCCGTATTCTGTTACAGGTTTGCCTAGCGCTTCCATCGAAAGCTTATACCTGTTGACTTTGAAGCCAATTGCCATCCTCCTTTTAAATTAAAGCATCCCGTTCTTCGATTTCTGATTCATATGCATCTCAAGACCGACCAAGCAAGGGTTAACGTTGTGTAGTCGGGAATAGAGGGTAACCTTTGGCTAATAGCTAGCCTAAGACAAGAGGCAATAAAGCAGAGCTAGCGAAGGGAGACCAAAAGCAGGAGCTTTTTAAGCGCGCTCTGAAACAAAGGAGGCAGATACGTGAATGAAGTGAGATCTTTTTACAAGGGCAGTGGTTGGGTCTAGGAGAAAATGGAAGGAAAGTGGCTTGGGAATGAAACAACATAGGCAGTCCCTCATGAGTGCGGCACGCATCATTGCCTTTCGCAGCAGTGCCTGACCGGTCCTTTCTCCTCTACAGGAAAAAGATGTTTTGACCGCCAGGAGCCGGCTGTTGATAGCGAAGGACGAGCGTGATGCGATCCAGTCTCGATGTGCGGCAACTCCTTCAGGAGAGCTAGGCAGGACGATCTCCCGTGGCTCTAGATTAATGTGGTACGGCTAGGGGTGGACGCAAGTGTGAGGTACTGCATTGGCATTCTAAGCAGCGTTCCCCGGTAGCTGAGGAAGCCCCTTCTACGTTCTCAATGCCCGCGTCGACCCCGTAAGGTGAGTTGACCGTCCATTGACAGAAGTTCATAGGCTTTTTAAGGAGGGATAACTAAACAACGGTCATCGGCGATGTGACATGATCCCTCAGTTCTCTTGGCCCCGGCCGAGATTTAAAGCCTATCGCTCGACCACCAATGTCTTACACTGCATGGCCAGCGGCTTTAGCTTCTGCTACTGACAAGGACTACAGCTCTGACGACTGCCCTACTTACTCACTTGCATGTCGTCTTCGGCTGGCTCTTGACATTCCAGATCTATCTTCCACTCGCGCTCTCGAGACCTGACTAGACATGAAATGAACCATCTATCCGTACTTCTTGTCTCAGCTCTTGTCTTCGACGACGAGCCCCCCCGTTGCACGGCCTTCCGTTGCTAGGAAGATAGCATTCCCATTCACTGACTTGTGGTTGACGACGCCCTCTCTTCGAGTGGAACGCTTCTGCCGCCTGAATCTTGATCTCTCTAGAAATGCTACCTTCTTTTTAAGCTGCAAGTGTCTTTCTTTGGGAGAGGTTCAGTTCAAATCAATTCAATAAGGAGGGAACGAACGGAGCGCATATACGCTCAGTGAAGGCTAAGGTGCAGGTGGGATAGGTAAAGCGGCTGTCCGTGGAAAGATCAAAGATTGAAAATCTGGCTATCGTTATGTCTGTCCAGACAATCTTCTTTTTGTACCATGGGTAATTGATCATTCATTGGCAATTTGATTGGGCTATATCGTGATGAGAAATGGGCATACAATCAATGTCACTCATAGCAAGCAAGAGATAAGTTATTGATGTGATGACAAGGCATACCCAACAGTCTGAAGGAGTAGTGCCCCTCGGGACAATTCCTTTTTCTTTGTTCTCTGTTCCGTTCCTCTTCTCTTGAAGCCCTTGCATGGTATCATGTCTCGGTAGTACTCGGTATCGGTAGTCTTTCCCCTCTCCGTGATAAAATTGTAAATTGTGTCTTCCTGACTTTCACAAGTCAGATCTACAATCCTCTCCTTGACAGTCGAGCACTTCGTTCCTGACTCTAACAAGTAAGCAATTAATACCGATCGTATCGAGATCTTAATAAGACTGGAATCAATCTACCGAGGAACTTCTCGCTAGGGAACTGGTCATTAAGTGCTTTCTGTCTCAACGGAAGTGCGAAAGCCTATTTGTTGCTTTTAATACGAGATCAGAATAAGCCTATAGAAAGAAATTCCTCTTCTTTTGTAGAGTAGATTGTCAGCGGTGGTACCGAAATAGAATGAAATGGAAGAGTTCCCCCGAAAGAACAAGGTTGGTAGTAAGTAGGGAGGAGATCTAGAAGGTTGGGATTAATCGTTTCAGTTGGAATGCCAAATCATTAGCGACTGGCGCTGTCTTAAACTTAAAGAAGTACCATTGAGGTATTTGTAGAAGTAGGGTCAGGTTAGGGCTTCTTCTTTAGCACATAGCTGGGCTGAAGCTCAAACCAAACAACGACATGGGATGATTTCCCAAGCTATTGGTGCGGAGTTCCATCTCTCTTTGCCTGAAGCTCTCTTCCTTACTCTTTAAAGTCAGTTCTAAAGCCCTTGAATTTCAAGCTTTCATTCATCAAGCTTACCAGCACCCGCGGATGTCCTATTTCGTATTCATTCGACCTAAGGCAAAAAAAAGAGAAGTCATACAAAGAAAGGTTCTTTCATGCAATGCATAACGGGCGGGCCTCCTATGGATTCCTCCAACTCAATGAATGAAGGGAAGAGTATTTGGAATTTTTTCTATATGAAGATTCAAACAAAAAGGAAAAGGGTCAAACCATATCTTACTGAATAATCTGACTGAATGAGGATCAGAGAGCTCTTTATGTGGTCTCACTTTACCACCATCTGAAATGCGCGAAACTTCGATTGGTGGAAGCCAGTCCATGAAGATTCTCCCTTTTCTTACGTGCAATTCTCCTCTTTCGGTAAGCATCCAGTATATAAGCAAATGAACATTTCTCTAAGCTTATCCTGTAGCTTATACGTCGTTTGAAAGCTGCTTCAAGGATCCAACGAATAGCTAAGGTTTGTTGACGATCCCTGGCTACAATCCCAGGGACATCATAAATAGTACCAGCTACTCCTACTTTTTCCACTTCGCATATGGGCTTTCTCTACGGCGTCAACCATAAGTTTGATTACATCGCGTTCAGTTTGAGCTGGGAAGTGAACTAGGTTTTGCTATTCCTTCTCGAGCTTCTATTTCATCCCTTAAAGGAGATTCGGGAAAAGATGGAATAGGAAGACGTGTTTCCAGAACAAACAAGATACGGGTTGAGAAGGGGAAGTTAGCAAAGTTAGACAAGATTGGAATGGGCATAGGAACATGTATTGATGTACCAGATCGGCTAATGCTCCCAGGTTGATGCGATGTATTCCACCAGTTGACTGAAGACTTGATTATTGGTATATCGATCGGTCCAGCACGGATTGAAATAGGAGCCGGTTCGACAGGAAGCTTTTGAAAACGCAGTGCACCCAGGTAAATAAGAAACGAGATGAATACAGAGGTTAAACGAGCATCCCACACCCAAAAGGTGCCCCACATAGGTCTTCCCCGAAACCCCCCAGTAACTAAGGTAAACAACGTAAAAAAAGCACCCATTTCTGTACCGGTTCCGGAAGAGCGAAGAAAAAGGGGATGTTTTGTTAATAGGAACAAGAAAGTGTTTATAGCCGTAGCGATATAAACAAGAATACTCATCCGAGCCGCAGGAACATGTACATACAGAATACGAGAATTTCCACCTTGTTGAAGATCTAATGGTGCTACCCGAAGACTTAAATGAATAGCCATCGCTGTTAAGAACAACCGAGATCCAATGATAATTTGCGCGTAGCTTCTGGTCTTTGACATCAAAAAAGAAGGTTGTAATAACGAAAGGGACATGTGAGAATTTGGTCCTAGCTAGTGGAACAAGAAAGACATGGATCTATATTCAATACGCAATCAAAGGATTTCTCCCAACGAAGAATTCCCCTTGCTTTGTTTTCGCTCCGCTCGTGCGTGGCACTCCTTGCTCGCGGAGCGGCATACCGAAAAAAAAAGGTTTTGAAAAAGTAGATTAAATACCAAAATGAATAACAAAATTTACGGCATTTTCAAAATGGGGGCTTTGTACACCCTGACTCAAAATATCTACCAAAATCTGTTGTAAGGCTGCTAAGTCGGCAACCCCCGAGTAGATATGCTCCCCAACGTCTTCGATGCTTAATCCGTAGGGCAATCTATAATCTTCACCATAAAACTGCTTGAATAAGGTTTCAAGTTGAAAACAAATCTGATCCTGTAGTGCATCCAAAGCTACAGTTGGATTAGTTATATTTAATGCAGGGATATGCCCCGCTCTTATTAAAGAAAAAAAAATAGCTAAGCGATAAATCCCTGACTTGTGAAAGTCAGTTCTAAACCCCTGACTCTAGCAAGTCAGTGATAAATCCCTTGGTAAGAAAAAAATAGGAATTTCTAATAGAACTGGGGACTAGAGGCCTCTCCGATTGAGAGGATAAAGTTTGTGATTTGTGATTCAACAACCAAACCAGTTGTTAGAGCTGGGTAGGATAGGCAATCAACATGATTGGTCCCGTCCCAGTTTAAGTAGTTGGATGTGAGTGCGTCGGATAAGCGAAAGCAAGCAGTAGATCGAGAAAAGAAAGAATACAGATTGCAAGCTACAGATGAAGAATCCGCTTCATTGTTCCCACCATCTATATCATCCAAGAATATTGTATAATAAGAATAGGAATCAATCGTTCAGTGATCGCTACGCTTGATTGGGGCAGGCTACCCACACCACACTGTTTTGGCTAAAAAGCCATCTCCTTGCTGTTCCTCATTATCACCTACTCCAAACACGAAAGTAAAGACAAAAAAATCTGTCTACATAGCTCGCCTTTGATTGAAGGTGGACGGGGATCGTACGTCAGCCAAGGCCTTAGACCGGAGCGCGTCCCTGCAGGTGAATCTCTCAGCTTCTCTTCTTTCTACCTGAGATCCGCATCAAAGCACAAGGAGCCGGTGAGGAGAAAGAGAGAGCTGGAGATGAGCTGCTAGGCAATGAAGGAATGCTAGTCATCCCCTTTGGTCTTCCCAAAGAAGAGCTTGATGTATGTCCGTATGAAAGAAACTTGAAGCGCGGGAACTCCCGGTCAATCCCTCTTCACGACCAATCGACAAGAAAGAACATACACTGACCATCTTGATGGATTCGAGATCCCATCCCATTCTCTTCTATGGATCACAGAACGAGGCAAGAAGCGTTTAGCCTACTATTAAGAATCTAAGGTTGGGAAGGATTTCATCTCTCAATCCAAGACGACTGTCTTAGCGAGATCTGAGGTGAGGAATTCGGGGAAACCACAGTAGGTAGCCGGAGCCAGAGAATGAGTTGAATACAACCGACATATAATGGAATGGTGTGAAAAGCACAGCCCCTTTCGATTCGATCTCTCCTGTCTTCAACACGCAAACTTCAAACCGGAGAAAGCCTTCTTTCTTCATCAGGGACGGAAGGCACAGTAGCGTTAGAACGAGAGAAAGAAGCAAGTCAAGCCGACTTCAAAGTTGTTTGGATTGAAAAGGGCTCAAACGAGGAAGCAGAAACTTCTTGATCTACGCCATTGGGCGATCTCTCTTTTGGTCCGGTGGAAGTCAAAGTGGAAGGCGAGTCAGCAAACGAACCCAGGAGCTAGACGCCACTCCGAGCGGGGGAAGCTCAATTGAAAAGGAGAAGTCAGGGTCTTGTACTAGTAGCTTCATCCCGTAACCCCTCAAGAAAGCTCTTCAAGCCCTTGTTCCGTTCCAGCTGATAGCACGCTGGATACTTCCTTTTCTATTGTCAGATATGGATTGTAAACAGCTATAAAATAGCAAGCCATGAAGCCAACTGCCCTTCATTCTATTAGGGAGTTGGAATAGCTGTTTTGATTGTCAAGGTGAGAAAAAGGACCGTCCCAGACCGGGGAAAGCAACGAGCGCGCTAGCGCGAAGTTCGCTAACGCGCCTTTAGATCGGGTATGAAGTGCTCGACTAAAAGAAGAGGATGTAGCTCCGTAGCCTATTGTCTTGGGAAAGTGGCCTGAGAGTGCTGGGACAAAGACATATCTGCTAGAACGATTTAAGAGTGCGGTCATAAAGTCTTTCTTTCCCCAAGGGCGGAAGGGGTAATTCAAGTCGATTTCCCCTCTATCGCAGCATCCTTCTTCGGAAATGACGCCGAACATAACACCATCAGGTTACAGTTATTTCCTTCCTCGAAAGAGTTGGAGTTTGATCTAGTATGAGATCTAATTACAGCTGCTAGTTTCTTTACAGTGATAAGGACCTCCAAAAAGTATTACATTACTTAATCCCCCTTCTTCTAGCCATCCAGTTGCAGTGAGAATTGCCAGCCATATAGTTGAAGAAAAAAGAGTAATCTCCTATAGTGTAAGTGCCAGTTTCCAGCCCTAAAATAGGCTGCTTTGTTCCCTCAACCCCATAAGAAGACTACTTTGATATGCGATATGCTTTACTCTCTCGCTCTGGGCAATTCATCAGTTAAGACAGCAGGAAAGTTAGAGATAGCTGGTTCAAGATCAAGATCAAAAGCAGGTTCTAAGGCAGTAAAAGTCAATTTACTTTTTAAGAGTTATCATCCCTTTCAAGGAAAGCCTTTACAGCAGGATCTTCTAAAGTAAAGAGAGTTCTCTTTTAGCCAGTAAGCTAGTGAAAGCAAGCGAATGGATAGCTAGTTTACAGGGTAACCAGGTAACCAGCGAGCTATAGGAAAAGCAGGCTAAAGGGCTAAGGGTTACAGTTATTTTCCCGACAGTTTCCTTTGAGGTCCAGTCGCCGTATGCTTAACACATGCTGGAGCGAGCGAATTGGGTCCATAGAAGAACTCCCTAGGCGATAATAGGTTGCATGGAAAGCGGGAAAAAGCTATAAAGAAAGGGCCCACCTCCCCATTCCCTTTCCCATGGGCCATTTTTTTATAGTTTTTATTTTTAGTTAAGTCCATGGCCGCTTTTCCGGAATTTCCCCCACCGGTAAACCGGTAAAAGTAAAAGAAAAGCCACTATTTTCTTTTATCAGAAGTTGTCAGAATACGAATGAGATCAAAAAAGCCATCATTGGGGCAAACGATGCAATAGCTTCGGTTAGAGCAAAGCCCAAAATGGCATAACCAAATAATTGTTTAGCCAATGATGGATTTCGCGCCACGGAATGGATCAAAGAACTGAAGACGTTTCCAATACCGACAGCAGCTCCCGCTGAAGCAATTGTAGCAGCTCCGGCACCCATTGATTTTGCACCTTCTAACATCTCGAATTCTAAATTCTCGTCACGCTTTTTCATTCACGATTTTATGTTCTCGTCGATTCTTCCCCTCGTTCCTTTTCTCTTGGGCATCTCACTTGGTATGCCACGGACATTCTTTTCTATCTTCTACTCAGATAGACTGAGCACTCACCCAATTTTCATGAATCAATAAAGGAATAAACAACGACATCTGTGAACTCGGGTAGGCTTGTGGCATACCTCTGCCCTAAGCTAACAGCTTTCTTCTCTTATCTTATGATATTTCTAGTTGGATGAAAAGAGAGCTCTTTCTATCAACGCAGGGGAAGACCTCAGACCTTTTTACTGCAGTTGAATGGGTTTAGCTTAGAATTGAACTAAGTGGCGTCGAATTCGTATTCGCTTAGATCTAGAAAGCGCCTTTATTTCCGAAGAGATTCTTGCCAACACCAAGGAAATCCTTTGGGTTTGGGAGAGTGATTAGCAATTGTCACTGCAACTGGAAGTGGCGAGGAACTAAATGCACCTTACACTGGCTCGAAAGCAGAAAGACTGAAAATAGGATATGCTGAAATGCTTGGAGGGGAACTCGCAGGCCCTATCTGGATTACCCACCCACTGTAAAGGTAACTGGAACTGGATCGCAAGCAGAAGAACTGTGATTAGCACAAGTAGGAAAAACAAACTTCTTTTCGAAACCTTTAGCCTCGGTACGCTCGCTATTAAGGAGATTCCTATAAAGAGTAGGCAGCACTCTTATTACAAGTAGTACACAGTTTGCGCTAAAGTGATTCCCTAGTTTCTCAGTCTTCCCCTTTAAATAGGGGGGGACTGGAACTGAAAGAAAGACTGCTGGAGAATATAGGTCTACTTTTTCTGCTGGCTTGGTTGAACTGGCTAACCCTGCATTGCTTTCAAAGGAATTTTACTATTGTTAAGGATAGAAAATCTTCCCTCTCAACTTGCCATAGGACTTGATAAGACCGATCTCTATCATATAAAATTCCCACATCCGATTCGTAAACAGACAGGCTTGACTCCCAGACTGTCTTATAATAAGATAGTCATAATAGTATAGTGCTAAGGCCTAAAAAGAAAATGAGCAAAATCTTCCTCCGGCTTAGCATTAGGAAGTTCTTATAGAATGCGCTGTGAGGGAGAAGACAGAAGCAACTGACATAGTTAATGTCCGAGGAGTCAATAAGTGCCTCACTTTACAGTAAAGGAAGACGAATCCGCGAAAGGAAAGGTAACTGAATGCGTATCCGCTGTTCTAGAATCAGCTTTGGGACTTGAAGGATATGTTTTCTGTTCTGACCTTCCTGAGCACGAGAGGCGTAACGATCTGGGCACTGTCTCGGAGAGAGGCTCGGTGAAATAGACATGTCTGTGAAGATGCGCCTGGACGGAAAGACCCTATAGAAGCTTCACTGTTCCCTGGGATTGGCTTTGGGCTTTTCCTGCGCTTCTGATTATGGAGCTGCACCTAGTTCCGGGTCAACGAACGAAACAACTGCCTCTCCCTCTCCCGTCCATCTAAAAGCTTCAGCTTTCGGTAAGCCTATCAACTTTCAGTGCCATTTATATGTATAGTCTTATCCTAAGGGAAGGATATCTAGATCGAGTCCCATAATGGCATTCAAAACAGTCCCAGAAGTGGGAATAGCTGTAGCCGTCCCAGTAGTCTCATTGGATGGGTAGTCTTTCAAGAGAGCTAGGGAACGGCACGAAAGCGGCTGGAATAAAGGAGTCTCTCATCTCACTCCAGCCAGTCTAAGAGGAAGAGATTCTAAACCAGAAAGGGCAAGGTAAGCAGAAAGGCAAGATAAAGATATTCACTCGCCTGAAATGGCATTATTCATCTAACTAACTCATGGCTGATGGCTTTCGGAGAGTCACACTCAATCAATATGAATGCTCCCACTCCGTGCCCCACTCCTTTGTTCTCATAAAACTGAGACAAACCCCTTAGAATTGAATAGAGTTACATCCCGAATCCCGAGAAGAGCACGGCGCCTTGGGGAAGACTAAGAAAAGAAAGCGGCCCCGTGCTTTTTACAAAATGGCTAAATTGGTTGGTAACGCAATGCTTCCTTTTATGGCACAAGTCACAAATAAACTCATTGCTAGACATGAGTGCGGGATCCCAGTATCAAACGAGCAGCAAGACCGGAGACCACCGAGTATGAGTCGAACCATGCCCCCAGCAAGAGTAGCCGTCCCCAAAAGTAGTGCTAAATTGCCCACGCTAACCTCAGGAAAGGGGGCGAGTCCTGCGCTAGAAGAAGAATTAATGAAGCACCCCGGGCGCCATCTCGTCCCCCAACCCAAAACAACCCTATTTATCAATCAAAGTCAAACCTGTCCTAGGCAACTCGCTCAAAGCCGAAGCAGACATGGGATGTTCCACCCAAAGCTAATCTCACCTGCCCCAGTAGCCGCCTTACTGGTTTAGAATCCTCAAGTCATGAAGACTCAACTAAGGCAACTCAGTCGGGCAACTCCTGTTCCAGTTCTCCAGGCTGCGTAATCCGCTTTTTGCCCGGTCTGGAGAAAGAGTGCAGTCCAGGAAGCCAGGTCCAGAATCTCCTCCTTTCCTTCTGAGGTCAAGAAAACAGGTAGGCTTGTGGAAATTCCGAGTGCTCCAGTGCGTAGCGAAATCAAGCCTTTCAGTCAGCCCGCTTTCTCTGTCAATCTTGGTGCGAAGCCAAAGCTAGAGCCAGCAATGAGGATTTGAGCTAGTTTTATAAATGGGGCTAGGCCGAACCTCTATTATATTATACTACCCCTCCAGCTCACTTGCGACCTTTTCTTGAGTCATCAGTTACAGGGACAGAAAGCGTAGCAGATGAAAGCGATTCCCCGACTAGGCACTCAACCAATGCAGGAATGCCCAATAACTTGAATGGATTGATAGACTGGACTCTTGCCTTCCGACTGAACTGATAGAAGTTGGCTTGAGCTTTAATGAGCGTATCTTACAAAAAAGGTGCCCTAGTCGCCTCGGTGGAATGCATTGAAGAAAGGAATCCACTCTCAACCCTTTCATTTTATTTAATAGAATGGTAAGCCGGTCTTATTCTTTTAGTAGAGTAAACTACTGCTGCTCTAACTCCTTGAGGAAAAAGTGTTGCATCTCGCCCAACTCCTACAAAGCCCACCCCCGCAGGAGAATAGGAAGTTATCAGCACCGATGTTACTAACCTTATGCTTCGCCAATCTTTATATGCCACGGGGAATCGATCGGTTGAATCCGTTGCAAGCCTATCTTCCGAACCCCCCAATCATAGTAGGAAACTAAAGGAGCTACTAAGTGAGGAAGCCCGATTTCGAGAGGACTAGAGAGCACTAACTCGGAGATAAATCATTCAATAGCGGATAAGAATCGGGTTCATAGAATGGATCAGTTGCCCCATAAAGAGGTGCCTAAACGGGACTAGGGTTCTTATGAGCAAGTATTGCAGACTGACAGTTTTAAATTCAAGGTAAGCAAAGAAGAGGAGGTCGACTGATCGACAGAGGACTTAAGTCCATGAGTTGGATGCCCTGCTAACTTAACTCTTATGATGATGAAATTGCTTACACCGCCTACTCTCAGAGTTACCCTCCCGGGTATTGATTGAGGGGGAATAGACTTCCCCTGTGATTGAGACTGAAAAGAGAGATCTAGAAAGTGTTCCGTGATTTAAGTAACGCTATTAAAAGCAGCCGTGATCTTATTTATGCCTTATGAAAGCTATCTTATATCGTTTGTGCCCCATACCTATGGGTCACTTCACTTTCTGTAAGGACAGAGGAAGAGAAAGTCTAGTAATGCAGTCTTGATGTTCCCTGCGGGGCTGTTACACCTCTTGAATACCTTAACTCTGACTAGAAATTTGGAGATAAAGACTGGAAATTGCGTATGATGATGACCGGTGAACCTTCACCTTGAAAAGGGATACATCTCACGCATGACATCTGATACTGGGAATAGATCAACTATCCCCAAACAGACAACCAAAGCAGGATTCGAACCAGCACACATACCCAGCTGTCTACCTTCTTCTTGTGAGAAAAGTTCTGTTAGGTTCTTAGTTGCCTTGAAAGAAGGGGAAAGCTGTTTTAAGAGGTTCACAAACCTCTCCTTTCAGTCGAGCACTTCATACACTAGCCTGGAGAGATAGGAAAGACGCTCTGCTCTAAAGGGATCCTTCAAGACAAGCTGGCCGAACTGATGCTTAATGAGCATCACATTGATCGTATTAGGGAGATGTCCCCCTATTCAGATTTAAGGAAGGAGGCCTATCACTTCATTCAGGATAGGTTTCCTCCCCTGCATTATTATATATATAAACAAAGAAGAAAATCATTTTTTTATCCAATTGTTCATTCCTGGGAAGAGGAAGAAGCAGATAGAGCAAGGGCCTCCTCTTCTTCCCGAAGTGAGCGAATTGCATGTAGAGATCCTTAGGGGCTTATAGTTTAATTGGTTGAAACGTACCGCTCATAACGGTAATATTGTAGGTTCGAGCCCTACTAAGCCTACCACCCCCTTCTCTTCACCCGATACAAGAAGGCAGTCGAAGTCCCCTCCACTCTTCATCAGTGCTTCAAATAGCAGATGGTGATCAGAAGAAAGTCGTTGGTGACTTAAAGCCCTTCTCAGTTAAAGAATCTAAAGAATCACACACTGCTGCCGCTGCCCTTCGGGCACGCCTCCTACGCTTACCACTCACCTACGCTCTTGCAGCATGCCCCCTTCGGGCAATACGGCTTTCGTAATACGCGAAGCTGCTGAGCGATAGCTCTTCGATCGCTATATTCTTGCGATAGCGAAGGCGTGGTTCATCCTCTAAGAGAGAGTAGATGCGAAGGTTCGGATCGAAGATCTTCGCGAGACGGCCCATGAATCTCGAGAATCGAGCGTGGGGCTTGAAGACCCTACCACATACAGACAGCAAGCAAGAGCTGGGAGCATGGCAATTCGATTAAGATTTGGCAATCAATTAAGAAGGGTCCCCCCGAGGGGGATCAAGAGACAGCTTTTAGTATCTCCCCCGGGTTCTGAGAAGAGCTGGTGCCCCAAACTCCTCTCTTTGGCTTATATCCATAGTCTGACCCGACCTCCTCGGAGAGGCTTTGAATGATTAAAACGAGCTTTTCACTCGAAAAAGAAGGAGAGTTGAACTTGTTGCATGCATCCTCTACTATGAAAGCTTACCTGGAATAAGGAATAAAACCCTGATCATCCGCTTTAGCATAATTTCGTTTAAAGCATTTTTGAACTCGTTTAAGGAATTGATTGAGATGATCCGAATCAGCAACGGCATCCATATTTTTATTTATGTATGTCAATATGAACTTCGATGGATTGATTTGTTGGTACTGCCTCAGCATAGGAAAAAGGAAAAGGACTGGTTGTTTCAAGCTACGAAGTCCGGTGAATCACGAGAGGAGATGCTTCTGAAAGTGCTGTTGGTGAGGCCATTTGAATTAGATTAGTCGACCCGCTAGCGAAAACAAGGAGATTTCTTTTGCCGCCGGGCCCAGATACAGGTGTTCCGGTCACAAGGGCTTCCCTATCAGCACAAAGAATAAATTAAATAAGAGAGGATTGGATTTCATAAAGAAAAGACTTAAGATTGTCTTACTGACAAGTTTCAAATTCTTTCTTTTAGCTGGAAAATGAATGCCTTAAACTTGGCCCTTCGGAGGAGCTTAAATGATTTCAATATCTCTTATTAGAGACTTGGCGAGCGTGGCTCGGTCTCATGCACATCACGTCTCTCAACCTCTCTCTCGAATAGGCGGCTCGAAATCCCCTTCTTAGGAGCGGTAACTGGTCAAGTAGAAAAGAAAGTATCTATTTCATCTGTTCATTTATATAAGTCTAAGAAAGACTTCTTGCTTTCACGATTTTATTTTCGCCATCTGACTATTACCGGAATAGAATGTGCATGTCTGGCTTTGGCTTAGCGAGCAGACGAGTTCCGACTTAATGTCGGAGGGGTTCACTAAAGCTGAAGCTGCTAAAGCAACTGCCAATTCCTAGTCCTAAGCATTAGCAAGAGCAGTCACTAGTCTTGACTCTACATGAATGAGAAGAAGGGCTTTCGGCAAAGAAGGTGTAGGCGGAATAAGCTGTGAGACTGGAGCTAGTGGCATAGATTGACTATTCATCTTTCTCGCACAGCTTAATTAACCGGGAGTGTGTGAAAAAGAGGCTCCGAAAGTACTTGGATCCATGAAAACCAGAATTGGAAAGATCTGTTGAACAAGCTTTTCTGATCCTGGTTTGCAAGATTTATTGATCCCACATTCTCAAGATCCTGATCCAGCCTTCTTCGCTGTCGCTCGCTTCTTCGCTAACGCTAAACCTCGCGTTCTTAGGCTATCGAGCTTCGCAAGGACTATATTAATAGGTAAGATTGCCTTTCACCGAAAACATAAGGGAATGTGACTCTCTTTCCACGGGCATTTTCTGACTCTTGAAATAATGTGATTCCAAGAATTGACGGTAACCAAGGTGCCTACTCTTCCTAACGAGCCTGCTTATTAAGCATAGTCGGTCAATCAAGTAATAGCCCAAAGGCTGTCTCCAGAGATATACCATTTCTCTCTTTGAGATCCAAAACTACCCCGAGAAATGCTCTAGATCAAACGAAAAGGAGACCAGATAAGGAATCCCACATGAGGATGTTTTCAAATGCAATGGGCGATCAAAATTACTTAAAGAAAAAAGAAAAAACTTCTTGCTAATAAAGATGCTAATTGGTATCCTGGACGCCATCTTTACATAGACCAAGGTACATGTTCCTCGACGCTTAGGGCATCCTTCTTTTTCTTTGTTAGAGTGCTTATTTCTTAGTTTAGTGAGGCAAAGAAAACACAAGAAGACCAACCATACTGGTCTGAGTCAGTCAGTAGACCTACGTCCACCGGTGAAGGCTGGCAAGCTCCACTATGGAGATCACAAGATTAGAAAACAAACCTTTCACAAGTAAGAAAACCCCTGATCAGACGGATTGTGTAATCTAGCTCCCCTCCAAATCTCCTTCAACTCTGAAAGATCCCTCTTCTCTTTTACACCTCCGGAAGACCGGCCCGATCGCAAATCAATCAACTTGACTCTACCCTTGTAAACACAGAAGACTAATGGTAATGGGGGACCGCCCATCCCATCGACTATATCTCCTCCACTCCCAGAGCCAGAGTCTACCTCCGCTACAAACCCGCCCTCTTCCTTTTCCTAGCCTTCATTGATATCGTATGCGGAATCAGAAAGATCATATATTAAATTACTTGATCCGTGAACGGAACCTTTGGCTTATCCTAATTTTCCAGGGAATGGGCCATCATTCAATGAATATTGATTGAGAATCTGTGTGGGATCACGAACCTTCTCTTCTCTCAAGTCTAGAGGGGAACTCTTAGTTTAGTCCCTCAGCGACTTGGATTGATGCCTATCGGTAAGAAGAAAGTCGGGATTCGTGCTACGAGCTTCTGGGCTGCCTATTATGGAGTATCCCATAGCTCCCTGGGCATGGTACTGGACCCTAGTCATCTCTTCTTTTCAAAGCATTTTCGGGTGACGGCTGAAGGTACGAATCCGAACAAGACAGCGGAAAACTAAAAATAGCCAAAAAAAGCCACTCGTGCGCGGGAAGATGGGCAGCAGAAGACTCCTTCTCTTAGCTTAGGTCAATCGCAAGGTCTGAGCCCTGGAACAACCTATCTTCAGTAAGAATCTCCGCTTCGCCTGATTGAGGGGCGATCACATTCGTAGATTCCCCCGCCCAGGAAATCGAGTCAGGGACGAAAGAAGGAGTTTCGCCGCTTCCTTCGCTGGGACATTTAGGTCAGCCGCATCTGCAGTTGCAGCAGTGGAAGGACGGTCCGATTGAAGCCACGGAATGGGGGCAACCAAGACAGTCACGAGCTCGCTTGATCGATTCTTTTTTTCTTTTTCTTTCTTTAGGATAGCTTCTCCTTACTGATCCCTCACTTACAGTCCTAATTCAGAATTTCTGGACAAGATTGTATTGGCAGTACCGGAACATGCCGCGTTGAGCTTGGTTCCGAGATTCTAGTCTACTTCCGTACATCAGTGATTTCGAGCATTACTTACGTCATTTTCTTATAGGCTATCTATTGCCTCGTTTCCGCCGCTTAATGTCTAGGTAGCTCACCCGGAGGCGTGGGACAGCCCCGCAGGGAACTAAAAAAGAATATCCCTAGCTAGCGCGAGGTGCCATAATGAAGGGAAGCGAATCAAGTAGGGGCTGATTCTAAACTAAGGGCATATCATCTTATCTTGGAAGGGAAGGTGAAATGGGGGTAAGGTAGTTGCAAAAAAGCTAACAGAAAGAAAAGAAATTTCTAGTTCTTTGACCCAATACTAAATGTTTCGTTCAAAAGGACATCTTATGAAAAGAAAGATAAAGATGAGAGTTGACTTGACCCTTTCCTTTTCCCTT